GTCACTCTTCTCTTTTTCACAGGAGAAAAGGTTACGATAGCAAGCCTCTCCCCGGCCGGAGAGCCTCCAGGACAAGGGGGCGGCGGTCAACCATCCACTCTCGAGATTCATATTGATCAATCGATCTCCGCGTCCTGCCAGTTCGCTAAGTAGACTCACTCTACCGAGGGGCAACAAAGGAAAGGCTGGAACTATTCCTGCCAAAAACAAGGGACCTACTTCTCATCCTAGGAGTTAGCAGGTATGATAGAGTCCCCTCTCTGTCTGTCTCTCCGAGTTTCTACTACTAAGTAGCACTTCTGCTATTCAATCATAGAATCGATTCCGATCAAGCTGAAAAAGCCCTATACTATATTATTAGTACCCCCTTCTTTCTTAAAGTCAAGTTTCTCGCTTGTTAGTCAAGCTTTGAAGCCCCTACCTTGATTTATGGGATATTTTCAGAAGCGCGGGTTTGGAACCCTATACAAGGTGCTGGTCTCGATCTCGCTTGGTGGTGCCCCTCTCGATGATTGTTGACTCAACATTGATTTCGTGCTTGAGTTGGAGGGCCCTCCCTCCATCCATCGAGTCAAGTAATTCGCTATCGGAAATTTTTCCGCCGCGTATTTCACTTCTTCTTTCTCCGAATCGGTTCCTAGTGTCAGTCAATCAAGATTCGCCAGAGGGAAGAGCTTTGACTTTAGGTTAGGCCGGTCTCGTCATTCACGCAATTCCCCCGTCCATCGATCGATCACGCGAGTAGGCATCCAGTCAGCACATAGCGAACGAAAAAAAGCGTTCATCCTGGATTCGATTCCTCAATCAAATGTCTATCAATTGATCCCTATTCATTCGGTCAAAGTCTCCACGGCGTTTTCACGCCCCTCTACTGAGAGGTCCACCATGTTGATAGGAATCGGCAAAGACCTTCTTGTACACGTCCTCGAGGGCTGCATTCATGGCAATCATCACTAGTTTCTCCGAGGGCATGGTATGGCTTTCTTTGTTCTTGGTCTTGTTTAATAGATGTCGAGTGCCGCTTTTCCCTGTCCGAGAATCTCCATCTGCTCTAAGTGGGCGAGCTATCATCCTTATGTCAGGTTGGTTGTTCAAAAGACTTTCTTTCTCTTTACCCTTTGCATCTTCATCTTTTCGAAAGCCCAGACCCATTCTTCTGGATTTGCATTAGTCCTATTTCAGGTGCAAAGCCTCTTCAATAAAGACCTCTTTCTTTTCTTTATCCCCCATTTCGAATTTTGTTGATTGAAAGAGGATAAGCGCTATCCATTGAGTAAAGGGAGGGTTTGCTACAGTGATTCGGTCGGTTGGTGGCCCCTTCGAGAGTTGCGGGTCCTTGCCGCTGCATGAGTGGTAGCTCACGCTCAAAACTCCTCCGACACGAGTCCTAGTCGTTGCGGTGCGGTCCGTTTCCCGGCTTCGCTTGCGCGATTTGCACTTATGATTGGTTCCATCCATCCCCGACCCTAATGAATCGAGTATGAAGGGGTCTGCCAGTCAAGCGGTTCGGGTTCTCGGTCGGTTCCCATTCGCCTGCCCCCCTCATAGTCCATTAGTGGGTAGGGTGGTCAACTTAGAGGGTAGAGGGCGCCCGCCACCTCTTCAGACGTGTCCTCGACAACCTGGCGGTGTTCGGTCTCCGCTTTTGGGGGCGGGAGTGCTTGGTCGCTGGGGTTTCCTTTTCCTCAACCAATTCAGTTGTGTCAGCCCGGTCTAACATTTTGTTATGAGCTGGCTGAACAAAGATGGATTGAAATTGAAGGTAAGATAGATTTGAGTTTCAGTGGCCTTCGATCAACCATGGGGCGTATTCTACCCTTACGGAATTCATTCTATTGAAGCGTAACGTAAAAAGCCCCTTCTCTTCTCATCTTGCATTTCTTTTGTTTGGAAGTTCCAGTATGTTGTCTGTGGATTTCTAACAAAGGAAAGCCCCCTTATGCCATTTTCTTAATTCAAGTTCCGTGCTGCTTGCCACTCCCCGAGGCCAAGGACGGGGTCGAACCGTCATTCCAGGATTTGCAGTCCGATACATTTCCATTATGTTACCTAGCCAAACCCGCCACCTCATGTGCCAAAGTCAAACGGTTGTTCTTCCTTCCCCGCTCCCTCTTTTTCTACATATGCGGTGGCGGGCGGAGCGCTCTATATGACCGGCGGCGGGTTACCAGAGAAGAGGGGACAACTTCTTTCTCTTCTTTCTCCCTTGCCTTGCTCCATTTTCCTTTTCTGATTGAAAGTAGCAAGCCACTCCACTACTAGTACAGAGGCCAGATAGAAGGTTGCTTCCTCTATATGTTCAGGCAAAGAACATCTAGAAGCTAGCTTTTGTCTTGTAAGCAACCATGCCTATATAATCAGAATCTCATTTTGCTTACCAAAGTGGTCTTACTATAAGTAAGCAACCTGTTCCGTTCCAAGTGACATGGCTTTTCACTATTCTTTTCCAGAGAAGGTTGCTCATCCAGCCCAGCGGATCCATTGTTCATGCGGCAGTGCGATGCGGCTGAAAAGCCGTTGTTGCTTGCTGCTTGCAGGCTCGAAAATCTTTCTTTCGCCTCTCCCCCCTCCCCTGTCTCCATTCTGATTGATTCGCTTCTTCCTTCGAAAAAGCGCTTGGTTTGCCCCTTGTTGTCTTGCATTTTGTGATCCTCCGCTTCAGTCTTCTGCGTTTTTCGGATAGCCGGGATCCGACGTTGATTTCCGATTTCCATGGTTGCTCCAGGTTTTGGGCGGCCCATCTGGTTAGTTCAGCTATCACTGCTGGAAGCCCCTGCGGTTGTTCGGCTGCGTACTCCCCGTCCGCGTATTTGACACTCCCAAAGCATATTTTGGATTTTTTTTTGATTTACCTTTTCTGCATTTTTCTTTTTATCTATAGGTCGGCTTCGTGCAGATAGATGTTTGCCGGGGGGGATTGGTGCTCCTTGAGGTATGCCCTTCCGGTGGGTTGTTCTCTTTTATGTCTTTTTCATCCAGTGCCTGCACTGCGTCAGAAAATCGTCGTCTTCGATCTCTCTTCGAAACGCAATAAAGAAGTCTAACAGTTTTTCTCGGCATCTGTCTTTTATTTTAAGTCATTGATCTCATATCTATAAGCAGGGGGGTCCGCGTTCACTATTAAGCCTACGCCCGTCCATTCCTTTGAAGCTTGATCCCGCCCTTACACTCATTACGCTTAACGACTGAACTCGTTGGCTCCGCGTCGGTCGGAACCCGGTTCGAGAACCTTCTCTCATAGATTCCCTTCACCAAGTCATCGCCAGCAATCAGCTCTTATCCCTTGGTGTCAAAGGGCGAGTTCCTTTCTTGTCTTGCCCAAAAACTTTCTTTATTCTCATTGGAGAAAGACTCTCTCGCGGCAAGGTTTTACACATAGGGCCTGCTGCTTTCTTTATCTCGCTTGCCGTTAGTCCGTCTAGCGCCTTTCGGTTGGGGTCCGCCTCGGAGGTTAGACCGCTTAGGTTATATTTTATAGTCTCGAAGGCAGTCAACGTGTCAGCCATTCTTCTCCCATTAGACTTGTCAATCCTTTGCTCTTTTTCCTTCTCTCTTCCAGTTCTCTCCCTCTACTTTATTTGACAGGGGCGGAGAATACCACTCTATCAATAACAAGAAGAAAGTAGCAATTCAGTTTCAAATGGTTTGAGCTTGGAAGCAACCTGCTATCTATCGATAGGCGAAAACTGACTGCTATTGGCTGCTTCGCCTATCTATTCTATTATGGCCGGCTTGGAGACAGAAAAGGAAGACCATCATCTCTATCCGGGTACGATCATAGCTTCATTCATTCGTTGAACCTTAGGGATTTAGCATTGAGGTCAATCACCACACCACCTCTATCATACATACGACATTCCATTCCGCGAGAGTGCATGGTCAACACACACCTAAAGCGCCTAGGTTCTGCTTGCAGCCAATACAATCACAACCTAACTTGCACGAGATTCAACAACCGAAACTACTGGTAGTCCCGAGGGGACGGCATCCTCCTATAATAGTTAGCAATACTGAACAAGCGAGTCATCAGTCCGGAGAAAGAAAAGGACCGCCTTTCAAAAAAAAAAGTCAAAGCGAGAAAAAGACGACGAAACCCTTTTTTCTTTCTTTCTCAGCCGACTTGAAAGGTGCTCTCAGTGTACCGCCATACGCACCCAGACAGACGACCAATTGTGGCTGGCCCAACAGTTTTCAGAATGCCGTTGTCATGATGTTGATCCGGCTTCTGCGACTACGGCATCCGCGTAGCTCCGAATACGCGCATTGGAGCTCTTCGCTCGATGTCCCCGGTCGCTCTGTTGTAAACCGCTCTTTCGTCGGGCGGTGGCTTATTTCTAAGACCCCCTTACTAGATCAAACAAATAAAGCTCCATTAAATGAATCAACTTCTCCCTCCCGAACAAGGGTCAATGGTTCGGGGAAAAGCCTATCTCAGTGATGTTCAAAAACGGGAAAAAGCGTAGTTCGAAAACTCGCGTTAGCTCGTTTTGGACCACCTTCTACTTTTGAACCAGTTCTCGACCCCGAGCGTAGCGACCCAAAGAAAGGCGCACTGGCAGCTCGTAGTCGCGGCAAACGCACTTTGATTGTTCAATCATTACATTAATAGGGGATCAAAGTTCCATTGATTCATCTATCTCAAATAAGGAAAAAACGGAATCAAGAAAGGGTCAGCTAAGCTCGAAAGGGGTAGCCGGTCGTCGGCTAGGAGCTCTGGCCGGCAACGAAGCTAAAGCTTCACACTGGTCCACTCGCAACTTACACGGCTAAGTTCCAACTCTATGTTAATAAGAAAAAAGAAAATCCCCTAAGAAGAAGACTTTCAACTATTCCAACAGAAAGGGGCAATTCAAATGCTCCATAGATAACCCCCTCTGTCTCGTTCCCGTCCAACTCACCGGGAGATCGAAGAGTGGTCTTTGGTTGGTAAGAACCGGGACCCTTCGGCAGTCAACCTATGGTTACCTTACGATAGCTCAGGTTGGTTAGTCAAGTAAATGGCGGCTACAGGAAGACAGACTTAATGAAGCGGTGAAGCGGTCCAGCACTAACTAAAGGATAGCCATGGCCGGCTAGCGAGCCACTAAGAGATGGGTTCCGCTTGGGCCCAAAAAAGAGTGTCTTTCTTCAGCCCTTCATTATTATTAGTAAGATGGGGCCTATCTTAGCTCCTCCGCATGCTACTTACGATGCCCTCTCTCATGCAATGCGATCGTAGCACACCTATATTGCATAGCGGAAAGCAAGGTCTCGGACATAGGAAGAAAATACCCATTCCCATAGCTCCTGCGCTAAGGCAAGCAAGAGAAGAACTACATAAGGAAGAAGAGAGAGCTACTACAATAAGCCGAAGGAGAAGAGTAGACAACACTCTCTCCTACTATTTTAAGGAAAGAGCTACTCAGCCATCGACAAAGGAATACCGCAATTGACCTCATTCATTGACCCAAAACCATTTGAGAAAGTACCAATAGGGTCAAGGCAATCATCCGAGCGACTTCCAACTTGCGATCTATATACGTAATTTATGAGATCTTTCGCAGGTTATTCATCTTTCACTGCGGATTGATCCTTCGGGCCAGCTCTCCCCGAAGACCCGCCCGTGCTGTCTCCCCACCATTTGCTAGTAACGTAACGGACCTCCCCAAAGAATCTACAATGCAGTCACTTCCATAACGGCTCAGCACTGCATGTTACAAGCACCCGTCGATCCAGTGACGACTTGCGACAAAACCAGTTTTCCCAGTAACTGTACCCGAGAACTCTGGAACAGCCAATTAGACTTCCTGCTTTGTAGCGTGATTGTATGCTTGCCACTGTTCAATGACTCGCGATTGGCGGAAAGGCATCAGTCGGTACGGTATCGGGGAGATGGAGATTCAACGTCAGTATATTGTGGGCCCTGGCCTCGTTGTTTATGCCATATATAAAATACCTAAGACCTAGGGAACACGGGAGGTAAGAAGATAGCTACTAAGCCTTCGCTTCATTTCTAATGACTCGAGCTCGGACAACTCGGTAAACTGAACCCGCTCTTGGGAGGGGAACAACAGCTGGAAACGGCTGCTAATACCCAAGTTAAGGAGCAAGAACCGGCCAAGTCAATTTCATAAAAATGAGAAACTGATTCGACTGGACGCTCCTGTTGCCTTTATCGTTGCGTGCTCTATTACTGCTTTCTCAGATGCTGGTGTGGCAGCTTCAGTCCTTGCTACCTTTCCCGTCTCCTCTCTAGCCGTCTTTACATCTGCCAGAATCAGGTCATCGATCCAATTCAGGCATTTATGGTGGTGGACATACTCGATTGGAATAGGAAGAACTACTCATCCAACGAGTTGGCATACCTCTTAGCAGTCCCCTAAAACCGGTACTAATGAATCTATAGTTCTCAAAATTTCATGTATGTATGGGCCGGAGGGGTTGAAAAGGAAGTCTTTCGGGAAGGAGGGACTGAGAATGCGATCAATTGCTTTTGTTTCCTCCTGCTGCAGCAGGGATTTCCACTCTTTTGTCCGATTAGAAAAACGAGGTTTTTTTTCTCCCATTCCTCCAAACCCACAACATGAACCTTATAGGATACCTATTTAAATGTACCCAGAACAACCTTGACTCATAAGCTATGGCATGCAGGTAGAACCATACCTAGACCTAACGACCGTCATATTTCATAAAGAGCTATTTCTATTGAGTTACCAAGCCCACCGGGTTGAGAACCACCATACTACCTAGATAACCTAAACCTTTGTACATGAATGAATGCACACTCACTACTCCCTATAGTTATCTATCTATCCAGATATATACGAGATTTCCTACCTATCAGTCACCGACTTGATACATACGGGAACAACCCACCAACACATCAAGGATAAGTCTTATATGCGTTTTGAGCATGGCACCGGTAGCCAATGAATGCGAGGACCCATAGCTCCATTTCAAAGTCCTATCATCTATGCTGCATTTCCAACACACTGGACCTTAGCTGTTCTCAGCAGGGGAAATAGCTACTTCTAGCCTGAAGAGTCAAAATCATGGAGTTGGCTTCTTCGTTACCTCGGGTTGGGATCTTCCCCCGATGGAAGAGATGGCTCCCGATCACCACAGTTTTCTCATGACTTGCATAAAACATATTCCGGCTGGCCGGCCCTCTTTCGCTACAAGTTTCGATCTTGGCAAAGAAGTGGAATTTACCACCAGCACCAACTCAGATTGAAGACGGCTCTTCCTTGCTAGTCGAAGAGGCAGTATTTGTCAATCTCGCGAGGACAGCCCCTATCTTACTCAGCTGAGGGCTGCAATCTTCAGACGAGAAAAAAGCTGCTCTTACCTCTCTTCTGGTTGAATATAGAGATGTTTTTGCATGGTCTTATGCTGCCGGTCCCGATTCCTCCTTGGTGGAGTAGCACCGCTTGGTTGTACGGTCCGATGCCAAGCCGGTTAAGCAGGAATCGAGGAAAATCCATCCTGAAGTGTTGAGCTCTTTCGGTTAAAAAAGGCAGGAATTCATTCGCTCTTGGAGGTATCAAAACATTCGTCCCATTGATTATGAAGATCGGATCTCCTTGTCCCAGTGGCCGAGGAAACTGGGGGCATCAGAATCCGCAGTGATTTCGGAGATATAAAATAAGCTTGTCCAAAATACGTTCCTTTGCCCAACATTGATATGATTGTTGCTGGTAGCTTCTGTCTCTTATTGATGGATTTAAAAAAGTGAATCGGATCTCCACTGCCAATGAAAAGATCAACACGAAACTGCTTTCATCACTCCAGAGGGCTTGAACCCCAATATCTTTTAGTAAATAATGGGCCTTTCGGTTCCGAGAATGCTGGTGCTACCTATCAGAGAGCTGTGACAACCATCTTGAACGATATGATGTTTTTTAATAGCAGTACTTTCTTTTTTCTTCTTTCTCACATCATAAGTTTACAGAGGAATTTGACATGACACCTTTTAGACCCATTCCATGATATTCTAAGGCTGTTTCAGTAAAAGCTAATGGGGGGTGTTAAGCAACTCTACTGCTACAAGAAATCCTGGCCGGCTGCTCGGCTCGGGGGAGCAAGACTGAAGATTTGAATCGATCACTTTACTCTCCCTCGGGTCACTCGTCAACTGTTATCATGACCTCTCGATTCTCCCCGGATTGGAGGATCACCTTTGACCTGCCCGACATGCTGTTGACTTGGAAATGAATTCTCCGGCCGTACCTTCTGCGGTCGTTACGCTTGGTCGGTCATGTTGGGACCAAAGAAAAGTATAAGCTTCTACCGTGTAGAAGGCATTATAACTAAAGTACGCGACCTCCAAAATCAACATCTACATCCCGTCGCTACCCTTTCAGTCCTTTCAATGTTCATCTTCCCGCGTGAGGGTGATCAGCGCTCTCGTTCACGAAGCCAACCGACTTCCTCATGGGAAGGAGCATGTGTGGGAGAAGGACCTTTATTCGTCTCTTCGAACGGTTGAATCCGCCCCCAGGTTTCCTTTTTTAACTATGTATGACCTTCTCATCAACAGACGTTTCCCGAATAACCATTTTTTTAATGAAAAACCTGCGCTTGTTAGCAGCTGAATCACTCTCTCCTCTCGCAGTGGGCCTCCTTTCCCCCGCAGGCATTCAGAAGGGATTCAATCAGATCTTATCCCGTAAGGAATTATCTATCCGGTTCGGACCGGGTATTAATTCAAGGTTTCGAAGGCTTTCTCCGGAGAGGAAAAGGCAGTGTTCATTGATAAATAAACCACCTCTTCAATACAATAAAATCCATTTCTTTTCTCTTCATCCGCTCCGCTGTTCTATCCACTGTTCATCGAGAATGAGGGGTTAGGGTTTTTTCTAGATTCGACTGACTCTTCATTCATTCCTTTCCAATCCAGTCAATCCCTTCATTGATTCGGAGGAATACATTTCGGGGACCTCCATCCAAATCAGGTATCGATCCATATAGCTCTACTGCCTCTCCCGCCTCAGAACTTATTCTATCCGCTAGCCCAGCAGTAAGAGATAAGATAGACTATCCATCCATGCTTGGATCGGGTGCCTTTGGGGAATAAGATGATTCGAGATTCGATCTGCTGGCCCACTGACTGAACGATGATTTCCTCCCTAGCAGCGAGTAGACCAATTGAAACCGTGAATCCGAAATCCGATACTCCCTATTTCTAGTTTATAGGATTCGATACCAGCCTTCCCTGACTCATCGTCTTGTCTTAAAGCCGGGAATTGAAATAGATAGTTTTGGAGCCGTGAAGTCGGCGGAACAGAAATCCATGTTGGGGATGGACCTCAGCGCTTCCTCTCTATCCGGAAGTAGGGAATCCCGTGCTTGCATATCCCGCTTTTGAGACAGACCATCGCCGATAAAGGTTGAATCTACTATTGCCTGCCAGGTCATTCAATCTCTCTTACTCCCAGGGTTTAGCTCCCGACTGGAGGGAGAGGGGCAAGGCATTAGGGATAGCAGCTTCCGTCTCCAGTAATGGATGGATAAGGTGGTAGTGCAAGATTTCGGAGTAGCCGTAATGGAAGAACTTATGGCTTGGTTTTCCGACCTTCTTCCCCGCCCTACGAATCAAACATCTGCGGGCATCTGGTTTCAAAGAGAGATTGGTTAGTCGCCTTATGTTCATTCTTACCCTGCATTACCGGACCCTCATTGGTTAAGTTGGGGCAGGAATCGCTATCGGGCTACGATCACAGGCCGGGCCGACCCTCCTTGATTCTAGTCAAGTTTGAGAGGGCCATCCGTTCCAGAAGTTGCAGATAAATGGAAGGCTTAAATACCAAAAACTACGGAGGCATGATATACTAAAAAAATGAATGGGTAAGCCCGGTGGTTCAAGTCGAGCCTAGCCTGGTCTTGCCCTATGGAGTAAAGGGGGGACTGGTTCAAGGTCGTAATCTACGGGATCAACATCAGCTTCTAGGGATAGTATTAGCTCCAGTTGCTCCAACCATTCTAGTGTACCGGTCGAGGCCAGCAGCTATGAATACCCAGTGCCGGTTGTGCGAAGGCAGCAGATCGGGATCGAAGAGCAGTTGTTTAGCAGAGGTATGAGCCCGACATCCCATTATCTTCCTTTCGGAATCCAGCATCCGATCCTTTATTGGAAAGACCTCACGATTGCACCTCACTAATCAATCATCTAGCTAACTGAACCGGAGATTTTCATTAGAAGTATAGCTATAAGAGAGCTATATAGCTGAGGTGAGCGAACAAGCAAGCCTCCTCTCATCCCACAGGAGGAAAGCCATATATATGCCTAAGAAAGAAAAAAAGAAGAATAGGGACCTTTCCTCCGATATGGGAGATGAGTGTTAGAATAGAAGCATCGGCCCCGTCAAGCCGAGATGTTGATTGTTAGGAAGGCTATTATGTTAGGGAGAAAGAAATATCATAGTTATCATCCCATCCGTTGTGACCCTGACACGGCCTTAGTTAGACCGATTGCCTGGGCGGTCAAAGTTCAAAGTAAATAAAAGATAAGCTAGCTTTGGAACAGGTCTGGAAGATCCGCTGCTGAAAGAAAGACAGTATATGTCACTGGTCCTGACTTTTCAACATAGGCCCAAACTAACTATTATTTTCTTTATATTTAAAGGGCAGAGACTCAGGAACTGCTAGATAAGAAAAGTCCGCCTAAGCTGACGATATTGAGTCTTTTGAAGCCGACACAGATTCAGCAGATGAGGGGATCTTGTTTTCTAAGGTTGGTCCGGGAAAGAAATAAGAGAATTCTCAAGCCGATGCTGCTATTTCCGAAACAAGTAAATACGGCCGTGCTCGAATAGTGATGAGTGCCTTGAAGGGCGTAATTCGAAAGACGATCAGGCGAATCAGTTTCGTACTCAATCGTAGAAGCGTGAAATGCACCTGATCAGGCAATAGGTATGCCTATAACTGGAAGGTTAGCAGACATCGTATATCTGGTTTAGTTCAGAGGACCACTCGTTACGCTTCTGTCGCTGCGTTGGGAGACACTGACTCATCGTGTGAAGGACAAGACACCAACCAAAGAGACCGGCTGAGAGCCGACTCTAATGCCTGATTATTATGCCATGGGGCCCTTCTTTCCGATACTTGCCACTCTGAAGCTGCTTGCCACTCCGAAGTTGATAATCTAGCTTTCTGCTGAGTTGATGTGAAGTGATCAGACCTGGACGACTAAAGAAAGCCGGTTGAATAGAGCACTAACAAGGCTGAATTTACCGATTTCTGGGAAAACATCGTCTGTCTCTTTGCCCAGGGAGCAACAAGACAGGTCACGGGTCAAGCACTCTAAGGGTCAATTTACGAGTCCATGTCCTCGGCCCCGGCATTCCCATCTACACCCAGAAAAAGAGCAATTGATGGAAAACAAGCCATCATAAGATAAGCATTTTTTGAAGTTGACATCAAAACATAACCCAAGGGTTCGCCCGATAAGGCATAGGAGGAAGTTTCATCGAGGTGAATTTGCACTGTTTAAGTATGGGGACCCTATGCATTTCTAACAGAAGATAGCATTGATCCGAGATTGTGGAACAAGGCTTTTCAAGCCGAAGATTGTTAATTAGATTCCAATTCCAAATACGAAGATAAAGAAGCGCCGCTTTAACGCACAGCGCGTTAGGCAAGGGTCGCGCAAAAGAAAAGGCCTTTGTTTGGGGAAGGTTGAGAGATTTTTTAGAGAAAAGAGAATCATGCCCAGTCCCATTAGCTATAAAGTTTCTGATCATAAAGTCAAGTTAGTGCTGAGCATAGATAGGTATGCGAGCCAAAGAGAAAGAGGAACTCCCCCGGTCTTGAGGGGACTTTCTTTTCTAGAGCAAATGAGGCGTCAGATGAGCCACGTTAAGAAAGCCCAAGCTTATACGCATTGGCCCACAGGGTGCCCATCTTCAAGCTTCAAGAAGGCCCGAATGAAAGACCCAAGCCTACATGAACCATCACAAAGAAAGTCCTACAAATTCAGACTCGGGCCTGTTTCGATGAAACCTCGATGAAAGCCCACAGAAGGGCCAAAGCACAACAAGCCTACCCATCATCAAAGCAAGCCCAAGCCCATGCAAGAATGACCTCATTGTCATGGAAGCCCTTTCCTTACTCCTCAATATAGTGACGGATAACGTTTTTCTGACCAACTCTCATGGCTTTAGGAATGGGACCCTAAGCTAGCGCCTAATCGAATTTCTTTTTTTTTGTAACCTCGTAAGAGTCTAGCTCTTACAGGTCTAGGATTCCCGTTATCACTAGTCTGAGTGCCCCGAGATCCAGTGCCCGTAACGTAATATGTCTAGTCTCCTAGTGCCCTTTGGGAGGAGTCTCTCCAGCTTTTTCTTTTAAGTCAGCGGTATCTCACACGCAATCTCCGCTTCCATTTTGATACATAGTTGGCCCTTCTAACCAAAAGGAAACAAAGGATTAAAGCCCGGTCTAAGCAAGATTGTCGAGACGCCTACGCGTGGGGCCATTGCTAACGCCCCTTGCATTCCAAACAATTGCAATTGTGGAAATATAGTGGGGTGGGGCTTAGCCCCAAGTTTGGATTGTACCCTAGTAGTCGTGTTCTTACCCAGGTGCTGCCATTTGTTTGCCTTGTTGGGAGGATCCGGTTTCAAATCTTTCTCAAAGATAGATGATTGCGGGTCCTGAAAGGAGCTATTGGATTCTTCATCATGATCATTGGAATGAAGAGGTTTTGAGGACCTTCCTTCTAAGGAAAAAGCTCGAACCTGTCTCTGTATGGCAACCACTAAAAAAAGAGGGTTAGTCCTCGGTTCATTGGATTCCGGGCCGGATGGATCCAGTGCATGATCTGTAGGGAGTCTTGATTATCAAAAAAATTTATGCCAACTAGTTCCTCTTCCTGCTGTCCCCGTGAGGCGGAGCTATTGCCGGTATTAGGGGCTGCGTTAACCGAAGACGATTTTCCTATAGGTAAATACTCCGCTTGTTGAAGAACAGGAGCTTGGGGATTGTTATCCGGTTCAAGCTCTTCGCCCCGAGGACTATCTTCAATGGTTTGCATGTCAGCAGCAGCAAGATCTGAATCACGAAAGCCTTATTGAAATTTGTGAGGAAAAACCTCACCTACTCTCTTCCAAAGAAAAAGAATTCGAATTCTAAGCAGAAGTGCACCGGTCGCTTGTTTCTTCGGGATACGCGAGTTGACGGTCTCTCTTTAAGAGAAAAGGGGCACAATAAGCATCAATGGAAGATAAACGGCTTCTTCTCGATACACTTAAAACCCTGTGTCAGGGGATCTCCGACCAAGAAAGTTTTTGTGAAAGCAACCATATAATAAAACCCTTACTTCCTCATTTTGATAACCCGGGCAACCCTGTGGTTCCAACTGGCGATAACTCGGAGCCGGTCACCTTATATCATGGTGCTTCGAGAAAACTCCGAGCGGCAATTGCCGCTAATATCCGAATTCTTCTGGAGCGGCATAACTTTCCCCTACCCCAAAATTGGACCTATACCTATGAGCAATTGGCCGATGAAATTCTCGGCCAACCTGTTGATTTGGTCCACTTATTTGAGATCTTTCAAGATCTCACCACTTTTGGCTTTGCCAGTCAACCCTTTCATCAAGTGTTGGATTTTCTGCACACGGTGGGTTAGCCCGCGGTATTAGGGGGTTAGGGCTCCTACTGCTGCCCGGTTCTTTTGTCATTTTTGAATCGGAAGAGGTACAACCCCGATTACTACAGGGATGCACCCAATCCGGAATATGAACCATAAAAGAAAATGCCTATTAAACCGATCACAGGAATACCAGTTACAGTACCTATTATCCAAAGAGGAATCCTTCCAGTAGTATCGGCCATTTATCCCGTTTCCCTCCACATTTTATCAAGTGGTCATGCTAGAGACATAAACAGTCATAGATAATTATAAGATGCGATCCTTCCGAATGGGATAAGAGAATTCCTACTATTCTCTTTCTTTCTTTTCATTTTAGAAAGAATTCTAAAAGAAAACAGCTAGTTCAGCTCGTCATATATAGGATAAGAACGAACCCCCAGTAGAGACTGGTACGATTCAATTCAACATTTTGTTCGTTCGGGTTTGATTGTGTCATAGCTCTATAATTCGGATTAGGTTTATCGTTGGATGAACTGCATTGCTGATATTGACCCCAAAAAAGAAACGGTAGGTACAGCTAGTCCGTGAACAGCCAACCATCGCACTGTAAAAATTGGATAGGTTCGATCTATGGTTACTAATAGGGGGGGCCTCCTAATAATAATAAAAAGATCTACTAAATTCATCGAGTTGTGCCAAAGGATCAAAACGGCCAGTTATTAATGGAATTCCTTGCCGGCTTTTTGTAAAATAATCGTTTGGCCGAGGTTTTTTTCCTATACCAGAAGAGGAAGCTAAACCCGTGCTGACGAATAACCAACCCCTTAATTCGTCGAGTAAATAGGGAAGGTATAGTAATGCTATGAATGACCCAGTATCGAATACTGGTAATAATATCAGCAAAAGAACGTTCTCCTGTGCTTCCAGACATGCTGAGCTCCACATATTCTTGTACAGTCAAAGGGGGATCGATTCCGTAAAAGATAAGATCAGTAAATGGAAATTCACTGAGATTTCATCTTTGTGAGATCTTCAATAGTGGTACCGAGGGTGTTTTTTGAGTATACCGAATCACTCTCTTTCTTCGGAGATGATTCTATCTCTTTTTTATCTTTTCTTGGTCATCTTTATCTGAATTCCTGTCTAGGAACTTGATTTTCCAAAATCCGAATTTCTGTAAATACTTATGTGTAAATATATCCCCCAGCCTCGGTCTAAAAAGCTCCTGCCCTTCTTGCGGGCTCTCAGTGAGAAAATCTGGTTTTGGGAGTTGCCGGTGCGAATCCCGTTTGTTCCTTTCTTTCTTTGCCGGGTCAAGGAGAATCGCTTGGTTGGGTTCTTTGGTTGCTTATTCCACTTCTTTCAGTGGGAGGACTTTCATCAAGCAGGTGGTCTATAATGCATGGAACTCTCAAAGGTTTTTTGGCTGCCCTATGTACGTGCTAACCCAGAAGCTTCAAATTGTCAAAAACACTCTCAAGCAGTGGAATAAGAGTACTTTTGGAGATGTTCATGAAGCTGTCACTTCAGCTAGAAATAAACTAGCAGAAATTCAGTCGGAAATTTCCACCTTTGGCATGAACGAAGACAGGTTCCAGGCCGAAACAAGAGCGAATCTGGAAGTTCAAAATGCTGTGCATAATCAGTATCTTTTCTGGCGGGATAAAGCGCGTGTCAAGTGGCTGAAGGAAGGGGATAGATGCTCTCGTTTTTTCCATTCTTATGCTAGAATTAGAAGGGCTAATTCCAAGCTGATGTGTTTGAAGATTAACAATAGCATAGTTTCAGATTTGGACACCATCTCTAATCATATTGTCCATTATTACCTGACTCTTTATTCCTCTTCCAATTTCTCTGGTGATATTCAAGAGCTTTGCTCGCTGGTGGAACCTATGGTTACTGAGGCAGAAAACTCCAGTTTAACCGCCATTCCTACTGTCACTGAAATTACCCGGGCAGTGTTTTCTATGGATCCTGAGAGCTCTCCAGGTCCTGATGGCTTCTCTGGTCTCTTCTACCACTGTTGCTGGGACATCATCAAGGATGAGGTGATTGGTTTTGTACTTCAATTCTTTAAGACGGGGTGGATTTATCCCAATCCAAATTCATCCTTTATTGCTCTTATTCCCAAAGTGGAAGGAGCCACATCTATAACTCAATTTCGGCCTATTGCCATGGCCAATTTCTTAAGATAATAACAAAGATCATTGCTGATAGGTTGGGGGCTATTGCTTCCAGAGTTCTTTCTCCTAACCTCATTAAAGATAGGCATATTTCAGATTGCATTGGGCTTGTCTCAGAAGTGATGAATACTCTTGATAATCAGTCTCATGGTGGTAATGTTGCTATTAAATTGGATATTGTGAAGTGAAGGCCGCTAGATTGGAGTTTTCTGCTTCAGGTTCTTATTTTTGAATTCCACTTTTGTCAATTGAATTGGGTTAAGGCCATTCTGGAGTCGGCGAGGCTCTCTATCTTAATCAATGGAACTCCTCATGGATTTTTCTCTTGTGGTCGTGGGGTTAGGCAAGGTTTAGAATCCTTTGCTTTTTTGTTTTGCAGAGGATGTTCTTAGTAGGGGCATTACTAATCTCATTGAGAGGGGTTTGGTCAAGCCCATCTCCCCCACTATAGGTTGCACTCCTCCTTCCCATGTTCTTTACGCTGACGATGTCATTATTTTTTGCAGGAGTGATAGCCGTTCTTTAAAAAATTGGATGGAGTTTTTAGCAGCTTATGGCTCAGTTTCTGGTCAGATGATAAGCAAAGATAAGAGCAAGTTTGATTTGGGGAAAGCTTCGGTGCATAGAGTGGACCAAGTGTGAACCATTCTTGGCTTTCAAGAGGGTTGTCTCCCTTTCACTTACTTGGGAGTTCCGATTTGGAGAGGCAAACCTCGTCAAATTCATCTTCAACTCATTGCTGACAAAGTCAAATCCAAGCTTGCTGGCTCTCAGGGCTTATAGTCGGTTCTGTTAGAAGGTATTCCCTTTCATTAGCTACGCGAGGTTAGACCTTGACTGAAAGGAAAGGAGAAGGGACGAGTGGCTCTGATAGCGCATAGAAGGCAGTTTTTGATAGCACCGAAGAACCTGTTGCCACTCACTGGCTCCATATCTCCTTCCCTTTTTCTTGGTCCCCCCGGAAAAGCGATATATATATTCCCCCCTTAAACTCTGTACTATAGCTATTCAGCTGACGAGTTTACCCTAGCTCTTGTGCTTCGGGGAATAAGAAGAGAAGGTGTCTAAAAAAGGAAGCGGAGGTTCTTCACTTCACGTGACATAATTACGCTCAGGTTTCACCAACTTCGCGTCGGGTTCACTGAAGTTCAATCTTGTTAAAGCAAACCAACGGTTGGTTGAACCTTAGGACGGTAGCGAAAGGAACCTTCTAGCTAACCGGGTCAATTCAAACTCACTGCATATTACATGGAATTGAGAACCCAGCGTAATTGGTTTTCTACAGCGGCTCTTTTTCCTATATTCTTTCAGATGGCCCTGCTACGTCTGCCCACTACAGAGCAGGCCTGACTCCCGTGAGCAGGTCCGCTGGCTTTTAGTACGGCTTTTGACTTTTCTGATCCGGCATGATAACAACTCGAACTCCACTTCTATTCTTTCAAGAGAAGGCACCGAGATCCCGCGTAAGCGTCGTTTGCCCGTTGCCAATAGGATCGACTTGGGTAGTCAGATTCAATTGTGAGATTCAAAAATACGAAAGTAAGGGACCGGAAATCTTAGGATCAAAAGGTTGTTATAAAGGACTTTAAATCCTTGCTCCTAGGATCCAAGGAGGGGTTTTAAGAAAGACTCCAAATCCTTTCTAATTACCTAACTTACCCTATTAGTGTAGTGTCTACTAACTGAGTCGTGAATTAGATTGGATGGGCCGATGGGGAAATCCAATTTCGAGTTTTGGAAAGGACTGAAGATACTATGTATCAAGACTCGCGATAGGATCTGAGTGCTCAGTCATTCAATATTTGATAGGTTCTTTATTCTTATAGAAAAAAAGTCGAAAAAAAAGGATGACTTGGTTTTTATATGCCCATACTATTCTTCCATTGTTTCGATAGATCCCGGGATCAATACAATAAAACCTATGAATTAGAGTAGAGCAGTTGACGTTGGATTATTTCGAATTGATCGAAAGAAAGACGAATGGGTGTAGCGAAGAAATAGAATCGGAGTGCTATTTACATGTACATCTACATATATTTACATGTAAATATATGTAGATACAAATATGGGATTGATCTATATCAATCCCATATCTTCATACAATGGATAGTGTGGTAGAAAGGTGCATCTAGTTCTTTCTACCACACTATCCATTGTATTGGATCTATATACCGCTGATTCAATCCAGTCCACTCATTTCATTTAAGATTTGGAATTGTAATCCCTTTCATTTCTTTAATCATTGATAAGAACTAATAAATAACTCCACTTTCATTCAAATGAATCATTTTGACTTTGACTTAAGGTTTTGACTATACTTATTATACTTTTCTTTTATTTAAATTGGATTTCAAATCAAAAAAGCAGTAGAAACTAGAATAAACAGTGCAGTAGCAATAAATGCTCGGTACTTCCATAATCTCATCATCTTGTTTTTTTTTATTTGATATTCCTTTCCAGTCTCGAATCACAAGAAGTTGGAGCGGATCTTTTATTAGTATTCCCCTTCCTTAGACTGGGACGCATATATCGAGAATCCTGTGTGCAATTCATTTTTTTGATAAGATAGATAGATTGTCCCCAATTAGTCATATAGGTTACAAAAAATCGGAGCTAGAATAAAGGGTAGGTTGAATCTGAAAAGTACTCTGTCAGGGTAACTATGTTAAGTTAATTGCGTATCGTAAAAAAAAAGAGTTGTGCTCCCGGGAAATCCATTTTGCTACTCTATTCGATAGATCAGGAACAATCGAAAAAAGACAGACCAGTACGCTATCTCTTTTCATCCTGAATATGGTGATACCCCCGATTGTACTAACCTACATATGTCTCTCCTCCATCAATCGGTACTAGTTATTGTCATTTGGATTCCTTGACTTTCTTTGTCCGATGAGAAACGAAAGAAGGATCCTCCTGCTGGGAAGACGATCCTACTCTTTCTCTCTCCTCTTCACAGAAAATGGAGAGAGAAATTGATCGTCTTTCAGACCCTAGCCTAGGTCGGGACTGACGGGGTTCGAACCCGCAGCTTCCGCCTTGACAGGGCGGTGCTCTGACCGATTGAACTACAATCCCAGGAGCCTCCAAATTCTTATTTATTATTTTCTCTTTCATTTCTTTCATTCGAACCATGAATTTCGTTTCGCCGTGTTGTAACAGAGACACGAATGATATACTAGATAATTCGAATGAAATATATATTTCTAAATTAGATAAATGCAGTAAACTCATACTTAAGGGTATACTCCTCCTCCTCCTCATGTTCCTCATGTTTTATTATTCATATTTTATGTCTTTGGACATGGATATATATTCTAGATACCCATTATGAATCGATAAAGTCTTCCTACTTCCCCATTGTTCCAATCAAATTCAAAAAATGAGAAAGAAAGAAAAAGTCAGTGGACCTGAATTGAATCATGACTATATAAGCTATTCTGATATTAAGATTCGATATAGATGAAATCGTGGAAGCGGACCTTTTCTTTCCTTGGACCACGTAGGAATTCGTCGTCCAATTTCATCTTCTTGTTCCTGGATGCTCCATAGGAATCCATCGCTATTTCTTTCCTCCACCGAGAAAGGTTCATTCCGAGTCACAAGAGTAATCCATCTTTTTTTGAATTTGCATTTTTTTTCTTTTGGTAATGCAATGCAAGAGGTTGTAAATCAGGTTGTTTCTGATGATGAAAATTTTTTATGTTATGTGAAATTGATGAAAACCCGATATTTAAAGGTCGGTAATGTTAGAAGACGACTGTCGGTATCTGATGGTAAGATACCTACGTCGGTATATCTTTGAAAGCTCAGACGGAGAGAATAAACGGACTCCTCGAGGGCTACTTAAGGCACTTTAGTGCAAACCAGAAGGACTGGAGCTGTTGGATGTTGCTCAGTGCTGCTATAACTTAACAAGCAAAGAGCTCCGCGTCGAACGAACTTCAGCCCCTTCGAGTTGGCCACGGGGCAACAGCCTCCGCCCCACACCATTTCGAAAAGAGGGGGCTTGCCCATCAGCCTACTTTGCCAAGAGGTGGTAGGATCGCAACGACCTAGCCCAAACCCACTTAAACAAAAGGCTTAGCCCGGTCTGAAGGAAGAAGAAAGTAGACCTTGTAGAGCAGCGGATAGGAGAGGTAGCCTATAGACTCAAGCGATCAGCTCGGTGAAAACTCACCCCGTATTCCATGTGAGTCAGTTGACTTCGATTAGACCAGACCAACCCAGAGAGGAACGTGCCCACGA